AATTCATTCATAAAAATGAATATTTCTGTGAGATTCCAGGTATTCTATAGTTCCTTCCGCGCCAATTGCCAATTCTTGGTCATTGAGATTCATGAGAGATTGGGATTAATATTTAGGGATAGATATTACCTCTCTTTTTCTCCTCTTTCAAATAAATTGAAATGATTGAAGTTTTTCTATTTGGAATCGTCTTAGGTCTAATTCCTATTACTTTGGCTGGATTATTCGTAACTGCATATTTACAATACAGACGCGGGGATCAGTTGGACCTTTGATTGAGTAACATCTTTTTTTTTGATTGACCTCCTCCTTAATCTGCAGGGGGTCAAATTCAGGTTGCAATTCAAGTTAGTGAAGTTGTTTTATTGTGATTCGACATTACAAGAACAGAATCACGCTCTGTAGGATTTGAACCTACGACATCGGGTTTTGGAGACCCACGTTCTACCGAACTGAACTAAGAGCGCTTTCTTATGACAGCAGATACGACTGTCAAGAAAAGGATTCTTTTTGTACCCCCAATACATTTTGCATGCATTGCATATAGTATCATAAAATAAAAGATTATGTCCAATTTTCATCGATTTCAATTGACCCCTCGTTACTGGCCATAGGAAAAATAATAGGTAGGGATGACAGGATTTGAACCCGTGACATTTTGTACCCAAAACAAACGCGCTACCAAGCTGCGCTACATCCCTTTTCATTGTTGTACAGTGTCATTGTAGAGAATCCCTGTCTTGTTTTCCACATCGTTATTTCCTCTATCTATATACAATTTCTCTTGCCATTTCTTCTTTTTGGTCTCATATCTCATATAATAAAAGAATTATATACATATGAAACCTAACGTATAAAAGAATGAATATTTATCGGTAATGCTCAGGAAGAGGGGGTCATCTTTTTCTGTTTTAGGTACAAGTGGATCTCATATACCGGATCATTGTACATATCCATTTTAGTTAGGGATTCCGCGTACAAATACAAGTGATCTTTAACTACATATGCATCTGATCATATATGTATTCCAATAAAGAAGGAGGATTTTCAATGCGAGATATAAAAACATATCTCTCCGTGGCACCTGTGCTAACTACTCTATGGTTTGGGTCTTTAGCAGGTCTATTGATAGAGATCAATCGTTTATTCCCAGATGCGTTGGTATTCCCCTTTTTTTCATTCTAGTTATTGATATGGGAATGGATGAATGAAGAAGATTAGAGATACAATAAATTCTCTGTGACCAACCCCCCCCCCCCCTTTTTTTTTTCAGTTCTTTAGGATAGGAAGGAAAGAGAAAGAATAAAAGTGGATTGAACCTCAGTCAAACTCGGGTTCAGGATAGAATTAATAGAGGTAGAACAGAAATAGAAATGGGGCTCTAGGGCAGGCTGTTCGAAATCATATAAGATAGTAAATGAAATGCTGGGATTAGGAATAATGAATAGTTAGAAATAATTGTATTACTTATGATTTTATTACTTTATTGATTGCAACGAAATCTTTCATAATTGGATTTCGAGTTAGCAACCTATTTTCTATTTATTTTTCGTTCCTTTCTTCTTCTTCGGTTCGGATCGAAAATAGAAGAATTGAGTGAATCCAAAGGAGGTTCATGGCCAAGGGTAAAGATGTCAGAGGAATAGTTATTTTGCAATGTACCAGTTGTGTCCGAAATGATTTCAATAAAGAATCGCGAGGCACTTCCAGATATATTACTCAAAAGAATCGACACAATACACCTAGTCGATTGGAATTGAGAAAATTCTGTCCTTATTGTTACAAGCATACGATTCATGGGGAGATAAAGAAATAGATCGAACGGAACACGTGTACCATCCTTCCAAGGAACAGGAAGAAATTATATATATATAAACAAATCAAGTCCTATTTCGGTCGGATCCGAAATGAATGAAGAAATGGGATTTTAGAGATAAGGAATAAACCATGGATAAATCCAAGCGACTCTTTCGTAAATCCAAGCGATCTTTTCGTAGGCGTTTGCCCCCAATTGGATCGGGGGATCGAATTGATTATAGAAACATGAGTTTAATTAGTCAATTTATTAGTGAACAGGGAAAAATATTATCTAGACGAGTGAATAGATTGACCTTGAAACAACAACGATTAATTACTATTGCTATAAAACAAGCTCGTATTTTATCTTCGTTACCTTTTCTTAATAATGAGAAACAATTTGAGAAAACCGAGTCGATCCCTAGAACTACTGGTCCTAGAACCAGAAATAAATAGGCCTACTCCTCAATTGAATCAAAACAACTCTAATTGGAATTCAAAATCAGATTGATTGATGTTTTGTTCGAAAAAGCCGAGAGATTTGATTGTTGCGTCGTAATAGAATAAAAAAAAAAAGAATGGGAGAAGAAGAAATCTTTTTTTTTGAAACGTGTTCGTTCATTCCTACTACTTATCTTATCATATTAATTTCTACTCTACCTTCCCGGAGGTCATTCTCCGGGGAACTCCGTTTAAATCATTCCGGTGAATTCCTTCCAATCTCCTTATTTGATGATCTCATTGGAAATCATGTAAAGACAATTCCTATTTGATATAGCTATTTGTGCAGGTATTTTACGATTAAGAAGCAACTGCCTCTTGTACAGATCATGTATTAATCGACTATAACTATAGGATACCCTATTCTCACGAGTTACTGCATTTATCCGAGTGATCCACAAACGACGAAAATCTCTCTTTCGCCTGCCTCTATCCCGATGAGTGGACACCAAAGCTCTCATTTTCTGTTGAGTAGTAGTTCGAGTAAGTCTTGAATGGGCCCCTCGAAAGGTTGATGCAAATAAACGAATTTTTGTTCGACGTCTCCGAGCTATATATCCTCGTCTAACTCTGGTCATTGAATGAAATTAAACTTTGATGAATAACTAATCGATTTCTTTTCTTTCAGTCATTCTTTTCCCCTCTCCTGGTTTATTAATAACAAAACGGATTCTTCCGATGTATAAAATAAAAATTCCAATGGCTTTTGCTACTATGACCTTCCCAACCACGATTTTTTATTTCTTCCAGGCATTTATTTCACCTCAAAATAAGAAATTTTACTGATATTTGGTATAAAATAGGTATAAAATAAATAGGTAGTAAATGTAAATGGATAAATAAATAAATAGTGGCTTCCATCGTTTCTATGATTACTTCTTAAACGGTGAGGCCCTCTCTATACACCGGAGCCCCTTCCCTCATTTAATCAATGTTATTGGTAACTTGTACAGTTCACACTCTTTGGCTCTACCCATGAATTATCCAGTAATAGGTCTTTTCACAATGAGATCTATTCATACAGTGACGGCATTTAATTATGAAGGTTGGCTAGGTAGCTGACCCTGTTAGTCCGTTCTTGCAAGAGTAGGAGCATAATCTTTCTGCTTCTTAAATACCATTTCCCCCGCTTAATGGATAACCATTTGCTACCAATGGAGAATTGCTTTTCATCTCAAATCGAGGTGATTGGATTTGCACCAATGGAAACCATAAATTCCATACACAATAGAGGTATATGATAGATCTTTATTTTTAGATAGTGAATGGAGTTCTTCCATTCTATCCCATTCATTGGTACTGGTCATTGAGACTGGAAAAATCGTCTCATTTGCTCTAGCTCATGATCTGAACGAGTCGCACATACACCCTAGTACATGTTCCTCGACGCTGAGGACATCCTCGAAGAGCTGGGGATTTCGTGACATTTCTGATTGGCTGTCTTGTGTTTCTAATAAGTTGTTTAATAGTTGGCATGCTGAATCGTATACAGAATGGGCTGGTTTAGATCGATCCTAACCGGATGATTATGAATTACTTCCATTTACTATTTGATTTTACCCGGGTAAGAAGATAAAAGATCAAATCACGGTTCATTCGAATTATGATTCGAAATGGAATCACGGATTTATGCGAAATCCCCGGTATTTTCGACCGCTACAAGATCAACAATGCCATGAGCTTGGGCTTCTGCTGCTGACATAAAAACATCTCTTTCCATGTCTTCGGATACAACCCATAAAGGATTGCCCGTTCTTTGTACATAAACCCTTGTGAGGATTTCGCGGAGTTTCAGTAGTTCTTCCGCTTCCAGGATAAATTCTCCTGTGGGTGCCTCATAAAAAGAACTAGCAGGTTGGTGGATCATAACCCTGATGATATAACATAATAAACGATTCCTCTATCTCGCATGATCGGGCGAAAGGAAGGGATAAAGAATAACAAACAAAAAGAAAAAGATAGAATTGAACAACCGTACAGGCATCTTTTGTGCATTGCATACGGCTCTGCAATGGAATTTCTTTTTCCCCTTCCATCAAAGAAAGAGACAAATAGAATCCATCAAACCCAGATCGTTGAATGATCCATTTACCATCCTTCCTTTCGTAGGAGTCAAAAAATACTATGATGGTTCCGTTGCTTTATATATTTATCTCGTCTGAGATTCAGCAATCCCAAAGTTTCTTTTTGATCCGATCAAATAAGGAAAAAAGAATCTTTTTTTTTTTTTTTCATACTCTTTCATAACATAAATATCGGAAAGAGACTTCTGGTGTGGAAGCAAAAAGGTTTGTGACGCTGAAATGGAACCCCGATACATAAGATCAAATCGGAAATAACCTTTGTTTCATACTACTATCTCGATACATAATCTCATGTTATGAAAAAACGAGAATGGTTTGCTCATATCGAACTCGAAGTGCCATGCTATTATTACTTATTATTTATATTCCATATGGCGAAGGCATAGTCTTCTTTTTCTCTCAAATAAAAAACTCATTGGCGCCAAGCGTGAGGGAATGCTAGACGTTTGGTAATTTCTCCTCCGACCAGGATGAAAGATCCCATTGAAGCGGCTAATCCCATGCATATTGTATGCACATCTGGTGGCACAAATTGCATAGTATCATAAATAGATATTCCTGGTATTACCCATCCGCCGGGAGAGTTTATAAACAAATAAAGATCCCTGGTATCATCCTCTATGCTGAGATATACCATGAGACCAACAAGTTGATTCGAGATCTCGCTATCAACCTCTTGGCCTAAAAAAAGTAATCTTTCTCGATAAAGTCGGTTGATTAGGACAAAATTGTATCCTTTAGGAACCGTACACGCACCTTTGGATGCATACGGTTCAAAAAATAAAAATTGCGAAACAAAAAAAGAATCAATGTGTCGATTCCAGCCCTTTTCTCTTTTCGTAGCAGCGTTTTTCCTAACGAAGGGGCTTTTTCTTCCATTTTTCAAGAAACATGAGTTTTGACTTGACTTGCTTCCCTAGAATTCACTGAACTTATCGAACTAACCTCTCATTGATGTATTGTTTCATCGAGATCCAAATCACGATGTAATTTTCTTGTTCCTGAATGGGCCTCTTCAATTCTTTTAGGTTTATGCTCTACTCCGGGTAAAGATCTGCCCGAATTCTATTTGCACATATAGGACAAATAATCTCAGTACCACTTCTTTTTGCTACGACTTCTTTCTTTTTTTTTTTTCAATTCGTTTCATGTCTTCCGCCCAATATATGATGTATTCATCATATTACTCCATTGATTGGCAGTATGAGATCACTCATATGGTATAAAGGAATCATTTATGATACGAGTGGTAATCATACATAGATTGCCAATTTGGTATTTTCTGAACGGAGCCTGTATACTTCATTTTATTGGTCCAAGCCAACCATAAATTCTTCTAATTGATAATATGGATCCCCCAATAAATTGATCTAATTGCACTTCACGCTCCGAATTATTGATGGTTCAATCAATCTTTCTTGGGCGAAAGAGAGGATATCTCCATCGGGGGAGAGAACGGGGAAATCCCATATGACCCAATATGTCTGACAAGTCGCACTATACGTCAATCCAAACTGCATCTTCCTCTCCAGGACTCCGAAAAGGTACTTTTGGAACACCAATGGGCATTAAATTAAAGAAAAAGAGGTTAAGTACTATACTTCACTTTGATGTGGAAACGTAACAACGGGTTTATTGTCTTCATAATATTGCCGTTTATCGTATTTTATCCATAGATTCGAAGGTTCATGGAGGAAGACAGAATGAATAAAGAAAAATTCTTACGAATGGATCGTTTGAATGATGAACAAGTATCTATGCATTCGCTCACAAAAAATGGGACCAGCCCCCATTGCGTATTGGTACTTATTGGGTATAGAATAGATCTGCTTCTCTTTGTTCCTACGAACAGAATTGTTCAATTATTACCAACGGAACGGAATAAATATTAACCCTTGCTTCGGGATAATCCACTGAAAAGGTGAGGTCCATAGCATAGTCTTGTCTTTTCCAATGCGATAAAGTTACATAGTGTCTATTTTTTCTTTGATAAAGGGGTATTTCCATGGGTTTACCTTGGTATCGTGTTCATACCGTCGTATTGAATGATCCCGGTCGGTTGCTTTCTGTCCATATAATGCATACAGCTCTAGTTTCTGGTTGGGCCGGTTCGATGGCTTTATACGAATTAGCAGTTTTTGATCCCTCTGACCCCGTTCTTGATCCAATGTGGAGACAAGGTATGTTCGTTATCCCTTTCATGACTCGTTTAGGAATAAACAATTCATGGGGTGGTTGGAGTATCACAGGAGGAACTATAACGAATCCGGGTATTTGGAGTTACGAAGGTGTGGCCGGGGCACATATTGTGTTTTCTGGCTTGTGCTTCTTAGCAGCTATCTGGCATTGGGTGTATTGGGACCTAGAAATATTCTGTGATGAACGTACGGGAAAACCCTCTTTGGATTTGCCCAAGATCTTTGGAATTCATTTATTTCTCTCAGGGGTGGCTTGCTTTGGGTTTGGCGCATTTCATGTAACAGGCTTGTATGGTCCTGGAATATGGGTGTCCGATCCTTATGGCCTAACCGGAAAAGTACAATCTGTAAATCCAGCGTGGGGCGCGGAAGGTTTTGATCCTTTTGTTCCGGGAGGAATAGCCTCTCATCATATTGCAGCGGGGACATTGGGCATATTAGCGGGTCTATTCCATCTTAGTGTCCGCCCGCCCCAACGTCTATACAAAGGATTACGTATGGGCAATATTGAAACGGTCCTTTCCAGTAGTATCGCTGCTGTCTTTTTTGCAGCTTTCGTTGTTGCTGGAACTATGTGGTATGGTTCAGCAACTACCCCGATCGAATTATTTGGTCCCACTCGTTATCAGTGGGATCAGGGATACTTCCAGCAAGAAATATATCGAAGGGTTGGTGCCGGGCTAGCCGAAAATCTGAGTTTGTCGGAAGCTTGGTCTAAAATTCCCGAAAAATTAGCTTTTTATGATTACATCGGTAATAATCCGGCGAAAGGGGGATTATTCAGAGCAGGCTCAATGGATAACGGGGATGGAATAGCTGTTGGATGGTTAGGACACCCCATCTTTAGAGATAAAGAAGGGCATGAGCTTTTTGTACGTCGTATGCCTACTTTTTTTGAAACATTTCCAGTAGTTTTGGTAGACGGAGACGGAATTGTGAGAGCCGATGTTCCTTTTAGAAGGGCAGAATCGAAGTATAGTGTCGAACAGGTAGGTGTAACTGTTGAGTTCTATGGTGGCGAACTCAATGGAGTCAGTTATAGTGATCCCGCTACTGTGAAAAAATATGCTAGACGTGCCCAATTGGGTGAAATTTTTGAATTAGATCGTGCTACTTTGAAATCCGATGGTGTTTTTCGTAGCAGTCCAAGAGGTTGGTTCACTTTTGGACATGCTACGTTTGCTTTGCTCTTCTTTTTCGGACACATTTGGCATGGCGCTAGAACCTTGTTCAGAGATGTTTTTGCTGGTATTGACCCAGATTTGGATGCTCAAGTGGAATTTGGGGCATTCCAAAAACTTGGAGATCCAACTACAAAGAGACAAGTAGTCTGATACAACATTGCTCTGGTATCTTTCGCCTCTATTTGATTTTTTTTTGATTTGACATAAGGGATTGGAGAAATCTTGATTTTCATCATCGCCTTTTCTTTGACTCTTGCCCTTTCTTTATCTGGGAAATGATCCCAAATGAATAGGTGTGGAAGCTATAATTGTAAACCACGATCGAATCTATGGAAGCATTGGTTTATACATTCCTGTTAGTCTCGACTTTAGGGATCATTTTTTTCGCTATCTTTTTTCGAGAACCGCCTAAGGTTCCGACTAAAAAGATGAAATGATTTTTCATTATCTCAATTGAAGTAATGAGCCCCCCAATATGGGGGGTTCATTATTTCAACTAGTCCCCGTGTTCCTCGAATGGATCTCTTAGTTGTTGAGAGGGTTGCCCAAAAGCGGTATATAAGGCGTACCCAGTAAAGCTTACAAGTGAACCAGATATGGAGATGGCGACTAGGGTTGCTGTTTCCATTATTAGATAATTTCAAGACCACGATCGATCTACGCTACGATAAGATCGTTTATTTACAACGAAATAGTATACAAAGTCAACAGATCTCAACCAATGCAATAGGATTTATGGCTACACAAACCGTTGAGGGTAGTTCTAGATCTGGGCCAAGACGAACTATTACAGGGGATTTATTGAAACCATTGAATTCGGAATATGGTAAAGTGGCTCCTGGATGGGGAACTACCCCTTTCATGGGTGTCGCAATGGCTCTATTTGCGATATTCCTATCTATTATTTTGGAGATTTATAATTCTTCCGTTTTACTGGATGGAATTTCAATGAGTTAGGTCCCATAAGAACCATGAAGTCCTAGCTTTTCAATCCAAAATGAATCACTTAGGACTCGGATTTCTAGGCCATTCTGGTAGTTCGACCGTGGAATTCCGTTGTTTCGGTATTTCCGGAATATGAGTGTGTGACTTGTTATAATTGATCCTATTGATAGTACAGAGAATAGGTCTGTCATCTCGATAGAGATGGTTCTACCTCGTCGGATATTCATTCTAGTATCTGGAGCACGGAATATATGGAATAGATCAAGAAATATTTGAACTATGATTCATACCTACTATTCAGACCTCGCGACCGGACTCCAACAAATTTTCAAACAACGAGTCATAAATCGAACGATTTTTCTTCCTTCAGAATTATGCTTATTTTGACCGAAGGACCAATGTTTCTATGGATTTTTAATCATTCCATCCATTCATTGAATAAGTGATGATCAAATGGTTCTTACTCAGAGAATCTTTGGGCTTAGCTTGGGCGCTTTATTGAATCATCGTGGTTCTAGTATGAATCTGAGGTTTCAATCGATTCATAGGGTCTCCACAAGAGAATTCCTATCAATAGTAAACAAAACATATAGTAAATCCGTATTACGCACAAACAAAAACAACAAATCCAAAATAAAATAAATAGGGGAAGAGAAGATTCAAGAGGCCTGTAACGATCAACATAAAGACGAATGAGCCAACTTGATATTTTGGCATTATCATCACAAAGAAGAGATTCCGGATTTTGGTTCCTTCGCTTCGTATCTTCAGGGACGATTGAATCAAGTGGCTAAGAAGTTTCAAACTTTCTATTACATATCCGTTGCAACCACTATTTGGGTGTTTTTGCTTGAGCCGTACGAGATGAAATTCTCATATACGGTTCTCAGAGGGGGAGTCTCTTTGGTTTACCTATCTCAATAAAGTATATGATTGGTTCGAGGAGCGTCTCGAGATTCAGGCGATTGCAGATGATATAACTAGTAAATATGTTCCTCCTCATGTCAACATATTTTATTGTCTAGGAGGGATCACACTTACTTGTTTTTTAGTACAAGTAGCTACCGGTTTTGCTATGACTTTTTACTATCGTCCGACCGTTACAGAGGCTTTTGCCTCTGTTCAATACATAATGACTGAAGCCAACTTTGGTTGGTTAATCCGATCAGTTCATCGATGGTCAGCAAGTATGATGGTGCTAATGATGATTCTACACGTATTTCGTGTGTATCTCACAGGTGGATTTAAAAAACCGCGCGAATTGACTTGGGTTACAGGTGTGATTTTGGCT